TTTAGATAGTCCTTTGTGGCTCCGGTGGCGACTAGATCAACGTGTCATTGCCTCAAGAGAAGTTCCCATCGAAGTTCAATATGAATCCTTGGGGACCTATCATGAGATTTATGGGCACTATCTAATAGTAAAAAGTGTCAAAAAAGAAATACTTTGTATATACATTCGAACCACTGTTGGTCATATTTCTTTTTATCGAGAAATAGAAGAAGCCGTACAGGGGTTTTGTCGGGCCTACTCATACGGTACCTAAGTTAAGTAATGTGATACCGGGGAGTATTCGGGTCTCTCTCTGGTTTAACTGGTATCCTAATTCCTGAATTTCTACGTGAATCAAGATCGAGGAAAGGAAGTCTTCGAATCACTGACTCAAACCCACTGTCGAATCCTACTCAGCGGAATATGGAGGTACTTATGGCAGAACGGTCCGACCTGGTCTTTCACAATAAAGTGATAGATGGAACTGCCATGAAACGACTTATTAGCAGATTAATAGATCACTTCGGAATGGCATATACATCACATATACTGGATCAAGTAAAGACTCTGGGTTTCCAGCAAGCCACTGCGACATCCATTTCATTAGGAATTGATGATCTTTTAACAATACCTTCTAAGGGATGGCTAGTCCAAGATGCTGAACAACAAAGTTTTATTTTGGAAAAGCACCATCATTATGGGAATGTACACGCGGTAGAAAAATTACGTCAATCCATTGAGATATGGTATGCTACAAGTGAATATTTGAGACAAGAAATGCATTTTAATTTTAGGATGACGGATCCTTCTAATCCAGTCCATATAATGTCCTTTTCGGGAGCTAGAGGAAATGCATCTCAGGTACACCAATTAGTAGGTATGAGAGGATTAATGTCGGATCCCCAAGGACAAATGATTGATTTACCCATTCAAAGCAATTTACGTGAAGGACTTTCTTTAACGGAATATATTATTTCCTGCTACGGAGCCCGCAAAGGAGTTGTGGATACTGCTGTACGAACATCAGATGCTGGATACCTCACGCGTAGACTTGTTGAAGTAGTTCAACACATTGTTGTACGTAGAACAGATTGTGGCACTATCCGAGGTATTTCTGTGAGTCCTCGAAATGGGATGACGGAAAAAATTTGGATACAAACACTAATTGGTCGTGTATTAGCAGACGATATATATATGGGTATACGATGCATTGCCGCTCGAAATCAAGATATTGGGATTGGACTTGTCAATCGCTTCATCATTTTTCAAGCGCAACCAATATATATTCGAACTCCCTTTACTTGCAGGAGTACATCTTGGATCTGCCGATTATGTTATGGTAGGAGTTCCACTCATGGCGACCTGGTCGAATTGGGGGAAGCTGTGGGTATCATTGCGGGTCAATCAATTGGGGAACCAGGGACTCAACTAACATTAAGAACTTTTCATACTGGTGGAGTATTCACAGGCGGTACTGCAGAACATGTACGAGCTCCTTCTAATGGAAAAATAAAATTCAATGAGGATTTGGTTCATCCCACACGTACACGTCATGGGCATCCTGCTTTTCTATGTTATATAGACCTGTATGTAACGATTGAGAGTCAGGATATTATACATAATGTGAATATTCCCCCAAAAAGTTTTCTTTTAGTTCAAAATGATCAATATGTAGAATCAGAACAAGTGATTGCGGAGATTCGTGCTGGAGCATCCACTTTAAATTTTAAAGAAAGAGTTCGAAAACATATTTATTCTGACTCAGAGGGAGAAATGCACTGGAGTACCGATGTGTACCATGCACCTGAATATACATACGGTAATGTTCATCTCTTACCAAAAACAAGTCATTTATGGATATTATCAGGGGGCCCATGCAGATCTAATATAGTGCCTTTTTCGCTCCACAAGGATCAAGATCAAATGAATGTTCATTCTCTTTCTGTCGAACAGAGATATATTTCTGACCTATCAGTGACTAATGATCGAGTGAGACACAAATTGTTTAGTTCGTATCCTTCTGGTAAAAAGGGGGATAGGAGTTTTTATTATTCAAGACCTGATCGAATCATATCCACTGGTCATTGGAATTTCATATATTCTGCCATTCTCCACGAGAATTCTGATTTATTGGCAAAGAGGCGAAGAAATAGATTTATCATTCCATTCCAATATGATCAAGAACAAGAGAAGGAACTAATACCCCGTTCTGGTATCTCGATTGAAATACCCATAACTGGTATTTTCCGTAAAAATAGCATTCTTGCTTATTTCGATGATCCCCGATACAGAAGAAGCAGTTCAGGAATTACTAAATATGGGACCATAGAGGTAGATTCAATTGTAAAAAAAGAAGATTTGATTGAATATCGAGGAGCAAAAGAGTTTAGTCCGAAATACCAAATGAAAGTGGATCGATTTTTTTTCATTCCCGAAGAAGTGCATATCTTACCTGGATCCTCGTCCATAATGGTACGGAACAATAGTATCATTGGAGTAAATACACAAATCGCTTTAAATACAAGAAGCCGAGTAGGTGGATTGGTCCGAGTGGAGAGAAAAAAAAAAAGGATTGAACTGAAAATCTTTTCTGGAGACATCCATTTTCCTGGAGAGACAGATAAAATATCTCGGCATAGCGGCATCTTGATACCACCAGGAACGGGAAAAAAAAATTCTAAGGAATCAAAACAATTGCAAAATTGGATCTATGTCCAACGGATCACACCCACCAAGAAAAAGTATTTTGTTTCGGTTCGACCCGTAGTCACATATGAAATAGCTGATGGCATAAATTTAGCAACGCTTTTCCCCCAGGATCTGTTGCAGGAAAGGGATAATGTGCAACTCCGAGTTGTCAATTATATCCTTTATGGAAACGGCAACCCAATTCGAGGAATTTATCACACAACTATTCAATTAGTTCGGGCTTGTTTAGTATTGAATTGGGACCAAGACCAAAATGTTTCTATAGAAGAAGTTCGTCCTTCCTTTGTTGAAGTAAGGACAAATGATCTGATTCAAGATTTCATAAGAATTGACTTAGTGAAGTCCCCTATTTCGTATACCGGAAAAAGGAATGATACGGCAGGTTCGGGACTGAATCCCGATAATAGATCAGATTACGCCAATATCAATCCTTTTTATTCCAAGGTGAAGATTCAATCACTTACCCAACATCAAGGGACTATTCGTACATTGCTGAATAAGCAATGCCAATCTTTTCTCATTTTGTCATCATCTAATTGTTCCCGAATTGGTCCATTCAATGGTTCCAAATCTCACAATGTGAGAAAAGAATCCATTAAAGAGGATCCCATGATTGCTATTAGGAAGTCATTGGGCCCCCTAGGGACTGTACCTAATATTGCGAATTTTTATTCATCTTACTACTTAATAACTTATAATAAGATCTTATTAAATAAATATTTGCTACTTGACAATTTCAAACAGACTTTCCAAGTCATTCAATATGATTTATTAGATGAAAATGGGAGAATTTATAATCCCGATCCATGTAGTAACATCATTTTTAATCCATTCGATTTGAATTGGTGCTTTCTCCATCACAATTATTGCGAGAAGACATCCACAACAATAATTAGCCTTGGACAGTTTATTTGTGAAAATGTATGTATATCCAAATACGGGCCACACATAAAATCGGGTCAAGTTCTAATTGTTCATCTTGACTCCTTAGTTATAAGATCGGCTAAGCCTCATTTGGCCACTCCAGGAGCAACCGTTCATGGCCATTACGGAGAAATTATTTATGAAGGAGATACATTAGTTACATTTATATATGAAAAATCGAGATCGGGCGATATAACGCAGGGTCTTCCAAAAGTGGAACAAGTGTTAGAAGTGCGTTCGATTGATTCAATATCGATGAACTTAGAAAGGAGAGTTGAAGGTTGGAACGAACATATAACAAGAATTTTTGAAATTCCTTGGGGATTTTTAATTGGCGCTGAGCTAACCATAGCACAAAGTCGTATCTCTTTGGTTAATAAGATCCAAAGGGTTTATCGATCCCAGGGGGTGCAGATCCATAATAGGCATATAGAGATTATTGTACGTCAAATAACATCAAAAGTGTTGGTTTCAGAAGATGGAATGTCGAATGTTTTTTCACCCGGAGAACTAATCGGATTGTTGCGAGCGGAACGGACAGGGCGCGCTTTGGAAGAAGCAATCTGTTACCGAGCCACCTTATTGGGAATAACGAGGGCATCTCTGAATACTCAAAGTTTCATATCCGAAGCGAGTTTTCAAGAAACTGCCAGAGTTTTAGCAAAAGCCGCTCTACGAGGTCGGATTGATTGGTTGAAAGGCCTGAAAGAGAATGTTGTTCTGGGGGGGATGATACCCGTTGGTACCGGATTTAAAGGATTAGTGCACCGTTCAAGGCAACACAACAACATTCCTTTGGAAATCAAAAAGAAGAATCTATTCGAGGAGGAAATAAGAGATATTTTGTTCCACCACAGAGAATTTTTTGGTTCTTGCACCCAAAAGAATTTCCATCATACATCAGAACAATCATTTACAGGATTTAATGATTCCTAAGAACAGATTCATTCTTTTCTTTTAACTTTCACTATTTTTGGGGTCCGTTCATTTATTTGGTAATAAAGATAATAGCGAATAGAAAGTAATTAATGACTTGGACCGTGTATCAACGGGTAATCTCCGGTAGAAGGTTCCGTCGGAACAATTATTTATTTCAAGGTACCTCGTTTCTTAAAAAACAAAAAAGAGAAAGTGTGGGGAGAAATGACAAGAAGATATTGGAACATCAATTTAGAAGAGATGATGGAAGCAGGAGTTCATTTCGGTCATGGTACTAGGAAATGGAACCCTAGAATGGCACCTTACATCTCCGCAAAGCGTAAAGGTATTCATATTACAAATCTTACTAGAACTGCTCGTTTTTTATCAGAAGCCTGTGATTTAGTTTTTGATGCAGCAAGTAGGGGAAAGCACTTCTTAATAGTTGGTACCAAAAGTAAAGCTGCTGATTTAGTAGCATCAGCTGCAATAAAGGCTCGGTGTCATTATGTTAATAAAAAATGGCTCGGTGGTATGTCAACGAATTGGTCCACTACAGAAACGAGACTTCATAAGTTCAGGGACTTGAGAGCGGAACAAAGGGCGGGAAAACTCAACCGTCTCCCGAAAAAAGATGCAGCAATGTTGAAGAGACAATTAGCTCACTTGCAAACATATCTGGGTGGGATCAAATATATGACGGGGTTACCCGATATTGTGATCATCGTTGATCAGCAAGAAGAATATACGGCTCTTCGAGAATGTCTCACTTTGGGGATTCCAACGATTTGTTTAATCGATACAAACGGTGACCCGGATCTCGCAGATATTTCGATTCCAGCCAATGATGACGCTATAGCTTCAATCCGATTAATTCTTAACAAATTAGTATCCGCAATTTGTGAGGGTCATTCTAGCTATATAAGAAATCGTTGATTAATAATAAGAATAAGATAAGTCAATAACTTTTGGAACTCCATAGATGGATTGAATCGGTTATTATATCCTGAATCTCAAAAAAGAGATCAAAATTGAAGCGAAGGGGATATTATGTGATTCCTTGGTTTGGTATCCGAAATATAAGATTAAATTAAAGTAAAGCGGATGAGTCGAGAAAGAGATGGTTGAATCAAAATAATTCCTTTTTTAGTTCTACTTATGTCAGAGGGTAATATGAACGTTCTACCATTTTCTATAAACACACTAAAAGGGTTATATGATATATCCGGTGTGGAAGTAGGCCAACATTTCTATTGGCAAATAGGGGGTTTCCAAGTCCATGCCCAAGTACTTATCACTTCTTGGGTCGTAATTGCTATCTTATTAGGTTCGGCCACTATAGCTGTTCGGAATCCACAAACCATTCCAACCGACGGTCAGAATTTCTTCGAATATGTCCTTGAATTCATTCGAGACCTGAGCAAAACTCAGATTGGGGAAGATTATGGTCCTTGGGTTCCCTTTATTGGAACTATGTTTCTATTTATTTTTGTTTCTAACTGGTCAGGTGCTCTTTTACCTTGGAAAATCATACAGTTACCTCATGGAGAGTTAGCTGCACCCACGAATGATATAAATACTACTGTTGCTTTAGCTTTACTCACGTCAGTGGCATATTTCTATGCGGGTCTTACCAAAAAAGGATTGGGCTATTTCGGTAAATACATTCAACCAACTCCAATCCTTTTACCAATTAACATCCTAGAAGATTTCACAAAACCTTTATCACTTAGTTTTCGACTTTTCGGGAATATATTGGCTGATGAATTAGTAGTTGTTGTTCTTGTTTCTTTAGTACCTTCAGTGGTTCCTATACCTGTCATGCTCCTTGGATTATTCACAAGCGGGATTCAAGCTCTTATTTTTGCAACTTTAGCTGCGGCTTATATAGGTGAATCCATGGAGGGTCATCATTGACTAGTTTCCGAAAATAGCTTTTTTTTTAAGTTTATCCCAACTCATGAGTAACTCAAGATAATCTACTGGGGGAACATGATATATACAAATAGGGTGGGTATATGGGTATATAAAGGGTAGGAACAAGAAAGGTGTACAATATTAGATTAGGGAATTGTAAAAAAAAAAAACGAAAGAGATCCAAAAGATCTTTTTCCTAAGATTCCCCTTTTGGTCCATTTATGTCATACCTCTCTAATCAATATTCTATATACTATATATATATTATATTTTTGTTCAGTCAATTACGAGATTATGATTCCTAATTTGACTAAGAATTATTATGTTATCTGTTTCCGACGTGTGCCTAAACAAAAAGACTATGTTCTATAGAAAGAACTATTCCCATTTCATTTGATTCCATTCAATTTAATTCAACAATTGACCAAAATTTTCATTAATTGCAATTGGATCAATCAAATCTTGATATTGATAAGTAATGATTCGGACGGACGACCCCCTCTGTTTATATTCATACGGGATCCGGATAATGATAAAGAAAAGGAAGAGAAGAGTTTACAAACAAATCAAATTCCTAAAAAAGTCGATTAGGGGGTTGCGCTGGGTATATGTAATGGCGATAAGCCAATTCCTTTAGATGTTTTGAAGAGTTGTTCTAGACTCGAATCCGATTCAATATTCAATATCAATATTAAGGGATGGTTTACGTTATGTAAGAAAGACACGTATATGTGATATTAGATATTTATTATTTATTAGTTGGATATGGACTATATAGACTATCCATATAATCCATATATCTATATAAATATAATTATTATTTTTATTTCCTTTCCTATCCTACTGAATTTAGATCGATTCCAATGGAAGTCCTTCCGTTTCATCTGTGACTGCAGATTGAATGAATAAACAGATAAAGTTAAGCATATAGAAGAGAAGAGAACGAGCGAAGAATTGAAAGAGTGGTTCGGAACAAGGAAATGGAATAACTAGAACCATATGGATTTACAAAGACTAAGACTACATGGTAGAAACTATAAACGAGATCTCGAAGTAGTTCTGCCGATTCAGTAATATCATTACTTCATCTTAGTTACTTCGACCAGATGGGTCTTAATGATGGAATAATAAGTAATAAAATAATTCATTGGTTGATTGTATCATTAACCATTTCTTTATTTTGGTGTGAGGAGCTTACCATGAATCCACTGATTTCTGCCGCTTCTGTTATTGCTGCTGGATTGGCCGTAGGGCTTGCTTCTATTGGGCCTGGAGTTGGTCAAGGTACTGCTGCGGGCCAAGCCGTAGAAGGTATCGCGAGACAACCAGAAGCAGAGGGTAAAATACGAGGTACTTTATTGCTTAGTCTGGCTTTTATGGAAGCTTTAACAATTTACGGACTGGTCGTGGCATTAGCGCTTTTATTTGCGAATCCTTTTGTTTAATCCTATAAATTAAATGTGAAAAAAAAAAATAAATAAATAAATGGATTCCTATTTATAAATTTATATTATAAATAAATAAGAATAAATAAGGAAATTAAGAAAAAAGGGGGGGCGAGGTGATACAAAAAGAACTCTGTTCGATTTTGTTAGTCCTATCTATAAGAGGAGAGCGTATGAAAAATGTAACCGAGTCTTTCGTTTCCTTAGGTCACTGGCCATCCGCCGGGAGTTTCGGGTTTAATACCGATATTTTAGCAACAAATCTAATAAATCTAGGCGTGGTGCTTGTTGTATTGCTCTTTTTTGGAAAGGGAGTGTGTGCGAGTTGTTTATTTCAAGAATAGGCTGGGTCCAACCAGCTGCACTTTATTTTTTTTTATAAATAGGAAAGGCGCACGATCTCGACGAATTACTTCTGAATAAATTAAGAAATCATATGTAAGAACCATAGCATTTCGTGACTTATTGGTAAATCAACTTTGATTCTCTATCAACCAATAACGCGGGACCATTAACATGGTTAAAGCTAAACCGCTTGAAGTCCAGGCACAACATGGTACTCTTTCTACCACTACGTTAGTACGAAGATGGTTTCAAAATGAATAGTTGGCAATTTATCTGATATAGAACACTCATATCGATAAAATGATTTGAACCATTTAATGGAAAAATGGGTGTCTCACCCTTTTTTTTATCCAATGCTGAATCGACGACCTATGTCTAAAATAAGAAGAATTTCTTGGATTTGAAGAAAAAAAAAAAATAAAATGAAAAATTAATAAAAATTTATAAATAAAAAAAGAAACAAAACAACTTTGCTGGCAATTACAGATTTTTTTGTCTGGTCGGAAGAGTCCTCCAAATATTCTGGTCTTGTCTCAGTTTCTATATCTTGGAATACGAACAGAGAAGAGAGGGTAGGCTCATTACATTAAAAGATATGGGAATGCCCCATAAGTAACTGAGCATGAGAGCCAAATGAATCGAAAGATTCATGTTTGGTTCGGGAAGAGATCATCATGGAAGTTAAGTTGTGAAATAAATGGTAAGATAATCTACTTTCATTAAGTGATTTATTAGATAATCGAAAACTGAGGATCTTGAGTACTATTCGAAATTCAGAAGAACTACGTAGGGGAGCCATTGAGCGGCTGGAAAAAGCACGAGCTCACTTACGGAAAGTCGAAATGGAGGCAGATGAGTTTCGAGTGAATGGATACTCTGAGATAGAACGAGAAAAATCAAATTTGATTAATGCCGCTTCTGATAATTTGGAACGATTAGAAAATTACAAAAATGAAACCATTCATTTTGAACAACAAAGAGCAATTAATCAGGTCCGACAACGAGTTTTCCAACAAGCCTTACAAGGAGCTCTAGGAACTCTGAATAGTTGTTTGAACAGCGAGTTACATCTACGAACTATCAGTGCTAATATAGGCATGCTCGGGGCCATGAAAGAAATAACGGATTAGCCGTTCTACTGTGAGGCATAATTTTTTTTTTTTCCCATTTGCTTCCGAAAAAGAATTAAGAGACACTAATGGTAACCCTTCAAGCTGACGAAATTAGTAATATTATCCGTGAGCGTATTGAACAATATAATAGAGAAGTCAAGATTGTGAATACTGGCACCGTACTTCAAGTGGGCGACGGCATTGCTCGTATTCATGGCCTTGATGAAGTAATGGCCGGAGAATTAGTAGAATTTGAAGAGGGTACAATAGGCATTGCTCTGAATTTGGAATCAAACAATGTTGGCGTTGTATTAATGGGCGACGGTTTGATGATACAAGAGGGAAGTTCTGTAAAAGCAACAGGAAGAATTGCTCAGATACCAGTAAGTGAGACTTATTTGGGTCGTGTTATAAATGCTCTGGCTAAACCCATTGATGGGAGAGGTGAAATTTCCGCTTCTGAATCTCGGTTAATTGAATCCCCCGCTCCAGGTATTATTTCGAGACGTTCCGTATATGAGCCTCTTCAAACGGGGCTTATTGCTATTGATTCGATGATCCCTATAGGACGCGGTCAGCGAGAATTAATTATTGGGGACAGACAGACTGGGAAAACCGCAGTAGCCACAGATACTATTCTCAATCAAAAAG